TTTATTGCTGCAATGATTAATTGCATATTATATTAATTTTATATTAATTTCGATTCTGGAAGTAACTATAATAAAAAGAAAATATAAGGCGGCTTTTACTTTTAATATCCATTTTTCGAATTGAATTCAAAAAAAAGTGAAGGAATCACAATCCTTTCAATTCTAAGATATATCTCTGTTCTGTCTTTTTTCATTCATATATTTGATATCAAGAAAAGATTAAGTAATACAAATCGTATCAATTAAAACATATATCATTTTTTTTTTTTTCATATTGAAATTTGACTTCGTGCTCCGAATGAATGATGGTTTACTCAATACAATATCTCTTCGGCGAAACAGCGGATATCTTGATCGGGGAAGAGAACGGGTCAATCTCATATGACCCAATATGTTTGACAAGTCACACTATATGTCAAGCCAAGCTTTTCGGTTCCAGGACGGCGAAAAGATACTTTTGGTATTCCTATACTCAAAAATTTCAACCAAAAAATGCATATCCTTTATTCACTTAAATAAGGAAAGGTGAAAATCCATGATTTCTTGTCTTCATTCCTTTTTCTTCTATTTGATACATAGATTGGAAGGCTTTTTTGATAGAGTAAGACAGAATGGATTCAAAAAAACTGTAACGAAAGGATTGATCATTCGAATAAGTATCCATTTATTCTCCAATAATGCAATCTTCCCCTTGCGTATTGGTACTTATCGGGTATAGAATAGATCTGCTTCTCTTTGTTCTTACGAACAGAGTTGTTCCCTTATTTTTCTTTTCAATGAGATGAAATAAAAATGAACCACAGAATCTACTAAAAAAAAGTTTAGGTACACAATATATCGTCTTCTTAGTTTAATACGTACGAGAAAATCAAGTTTCTATTTCTCTTTGATAAAGGGGTATTTCCATGGGTTTACCTTGGTATCGTGTTCATACTGTCGTATTGAATGATCCCGGTCGACTGCTTTCTGTTTCTATAATGCACACAGCTCTAGTTGCTGGTTGGGCCGGTTCGATGGCTTTATACGAATTAGCTCCTCTGACCCCGTTCTTGATCCAATGTGGAGATTATGATCAGAAATATTATTTCATTAATTGCATCCATGGCTGAATGGTTAAAGCGCCCAACTCATAATTGGCAAATTCGTAGGTTCAATTCCTACTGGATGCACCCTAATAGGAAGGGTCAAAAAGTCTATCGGAATTGGCTCAATGGGATCTTCCATAACGAATTAATTGGTATAGTATATTCATACCCTAACATAGGAAGAGTAAGAACTAGAATTCTGATCGATACTAAAACTCATAGGGAAGAAAATGGATTTATGGATGGAATCAAATATGCAGTAGTTAGAGGAAAAAGTCTTCGCTTATTGGGGAAGAATGAATCTTTAATGAAATACCAAAATCCAGAGGATGTATTTGCGCGATAGGCTCATTTATGGACTTATTGTGAAAATTGTGAGACATCCATTTACAAAAAATATGCACAAAAAAACAAATCTATTTGTCAACATGGTGCATTTCATTTACCTTAGATCGAATCGAATCTTTGATTGATTGATTCGGGTACTTGGGATCCTACGGATGAGAATATGGTTTCTATTGATCCCTATGAGATTCTTAGAAAAAAGATCCACATAGAAGATTTTGAACAATCTGGAAAATGGAAATGTCGATATTTCTTAGACAATAATGATTTATTATAGGATAAAGAATTTGACTATTTTGACTTTCGTCAAATATGGGAAGAATACATAGAGGAATTCTAGAAATAGATTTCTATATATAGAAATATATATATATATATTTTTTTTTAATAAAGGAGAAATTCTCCTAAGATACCGAGAGGAAGGAGAAGTAGATAACCATTTGTTCAACAATGACAAATTATTACACGAGGAAGAACTTGAAGACCTTGTATACATACTTCTAATGTCGAATCAGGATCAACAAAGAAAGAAATCAAGGATTGAGTCGAACTAAGGTAATAGCTATGAATAGTCATCTTCTACCCCGAAAGGGGTAGAAGAATGGCACCTATTATGGGACATACAATGCATTACAGGCGTATGATCATTACGCTTCGACCGGGTTATTCTATTCCACCTCTTCTAGAGATTCTTTATTCTATTCCACCTCTTCTAGAGAAAAGAACTTAAAGAAAAATACTTAATAACACGGCGATACATTTATACAAAACTTCTAGTCGGAGCACACGCAATGGAGCCGTAGAAAGTCAAATGAAATCCAATCCACGAAATAATTTGATCTATGGACGACATCGTTGTAGTAAAGGTCGTAATGCCAGAGGAATTATTACCGTAAAGCATAGAGGGGGGGGTCATAAGCGTCTATACCGTAAAATCGATTTTCGACGGAATCAAAAAGACATATCTGGTAGAATCGTAACCATAGAATACGACCCTAATCGAAATACATACATTTGTCTTATACACTACGAGGATGGTGAGAAGAGATATATTTTACATCCCAGAGGAGCTATAATTGGAGATACCATTTTTTCTGGTAAAGGAGTTCCTATATCAATGGGAAATGCCCTACCTTTGAGTGCGGTTTGAACTATTGATTTACGTAATTGGAAGTAACCAATTAGGTTTACGACAAAACCTAGAAATCGATCACTAATCCATTTGGAGTACCTCTATGGAATAGACCTCAACAGAAAACTGTTGAGTAAGGGCAGCAAGTGATTGAGTTCAGTAGTTTCTCATAGAAAATTATTGACTCTAGAGATATGGTAATATGGAGAAAATTGTTTGAAGCACGCACAGAACTGGAAGCGCCCCTTCTTTCAAAGAGAGGAGGACGGGTTATTCACATTTCATTTGATGGTCAGAGGCGAATTGAAAGCTAAGCAGTGGTAATGAAGATCCCCCGAAGAGATGTCTCCTACGTTACCCGTAATATGTGTAAGTATCGACGTAATTTGATAGAGTCATTCGGTCTGAATGCTACATGAAAAACATAAGCCAGATGACGGAACGGAGAGACCTAGGATGTAGAAGATGATAATATGAATGATTCGGGAGATTAGGATTCCTAAATATCCACTCATGTGATACTTCATTATACGATGAAAAGATCTATTTTTTTCTATATCATCATATACATCTAGAAAGCCGTATGCTTTGGAAGAAGCTTGTACAGTTTGGGAAGGGGTTTTTTTGAGAAAAAAGAAGAATCTACTTCAACCGATATGCCTTTAGGCACGTCCATACACAACATAGAATTCACACATGGAAAAGGCGGACAATTAGCTAGAGCAGCAGGTGCTGTAGCGAAACTGATTGCAAAAGAGGGTAAATCGGCCACATTAAGATTACCATCTGGGGAGGTTCGTTTGATATCCCAAAACTGCTTAGCAACAGTCGGACAAGTGGGTAATCTTGGGGTGAACCGAAAAAGTTTGGGTAGAGCTGGATCGAAGTGTTGGCTAGGTAAGCGTCCTGTAGTAAGAGGAGTAGTTATGAACCCTGTGGACCATCCACACGGGGGCGGTGAAGGAAGAGCCCCAATTGGTAGAAAAAAACCCGCAACTCCTTGGGGTTATCCTGCGCTTGGAAGAAGAACTAGGAAAAGGAGAAAATATAGTGATAGTTTGATTCTTCGTCGCCGTAAATAGGAATATTCCAAATCGAATTTTTGGAATTCGAAATAATGTGATGGGCGAACGACGGGAATTGAACCCGCGCATGGTGGATCCACAATCCACTGCCTTGATCCACTTGGCTACATCCGCCCCTTATCTAGCTAAAGAAAGGATTTTCTCTTTTTTCCATTCATCATTATTGTTTTTATTCTGACCTCGATACTTAGATCGAGATATTGGACATAGAATGCCAATCTTTACTATGCAAAAAAAGGAGTAATCAACTGTGATAGGTCAAAACAAAAGATTTGTAGCAAAGAAAAAGAAAAGATATGTAGCAAAGAAAAAGAAAAGATATGTAGCTAAGCATTTATCGGAAAAAACGGAAAAAATAAAAATGGGGCAGGAGACAGAAATCATAAGAACTTGGTCTCGGGCATCTACTATTACACCCTCCATGGTTGGCCGTACAATCGCTATTCATAATGGAAAGGAACATATACCTGTTTATATAACAGAATCTATGATAGGTTACAAATTGGGAGAATTCGTGCCTACCCGTTTTTGGGGGATAGATGCAATAAATGATAACGATAATAAATCTGTAATGAAGAATCAAAAAAAATAGGGATCAAACATAAGGAGAAAGAATCTTATGAAAAATTTTAAAAAGCTAGCGGATAACCCTATGAAAAAGAACTCAAGTTCAAGTAAAGGAGTCCAAGTTTTAGCTCAACATATAGGTATTTCTGTTTCCAAAGCGCGAAGAGTAATTGATCAGATTCGCGGACGTTCCTATGAAGAAACAATTATGATACTAAGTTTCATGCCTTATCAAGCATCTTATCCCATTTTCAAATTAGTTTATTCTGCAGCAAAAAATGCTAATCATAATATGGGTTTAAACGAAGCTGATTTATTCATTAGTAAAGCCGAAGTCAATAGAAGTACTATTAGAAAAAAGGCAAGACCCCGTGCTCAAGGACATAGTTATCCAATAAAAAGAAGCACATGTCTTATAAAAGTCGTACTCAAGGAAAAACCGAAATCTTTATTAAATCAATCTAAAATTTAGATTCCTTTTCATTTAAAAAGATATGGATGAAAAAAAGAAAATAGAGAATTATGGGACAAAAAACAAATCCACTTTGTTTCAGACTTGGTACAACCCATAGTCATCATTCTGTTTGGTTTGAAGAACCAAAAAATTATTCTACGAGTATACAAGAAGATCAAAAAATACGAAATTTTTTCAAGAATTATGTACAATATAGAATCAAAAAAGGTTTACAAATTGGTACCAAGAAATATTTAGAAAAATTAAAAAAAATAGAGCAAAAGAATAAAAAACAAAAAAGTAAAAAAAAGAGAATATCTTTACCTCCCTTACCTCCCTTAGGCTTTGAAGGAATTATACGTATAGAAATTGAAAAACAAGGATTTAGAACACAAAAAACATTTATACGAGTCATCATCTATAGCGGATTCGTACCAAAATTCTTATTAAAAGGAAAATGTTTGGCAAAATTCAAGAAAAATGTAAAAAAACAAGAATTCTTTTCTATATACCCCAGATTAATTCGTATTCAACTCAAAAGAGCTGAACAATTATATAGCCAACCTAATCTTCTTGCAGAATTTATAACCTTACAATTAAAAAATAGAGTCCCCTTTAGAAAGACAATGCAACAAGCTATTGATTTAGCTAAAGAAACAGATACAAAAGGAATAAAACTTCAACTCGCAGGCCGTATCGACGGAAAAGAGATCGCACGTAAAGAAGGTAAAAGAAAGGGTAAACTTCCCCTACAAATAATTTGTGCCAAAATAGATTATTGTTCTCATACAATTCAAACTATCAATGGAGTTTTAGGCTTAAAAATTTGGATATTTAGAAAGTAGAGCAAAGTAGAAAAAAATGACTTTGTCTTTCTATATTTATAGCAACTAGAACTATTTTTTGAAAACGCATAAGCCGACCCAGTTTACGAATTTATTCGAAATATCAACGAATTCCTAAGATTCTAGGTGGAATAGGAATTGTAATTCTGTCTACTTCTCAGGGTATAATGACAGATCGAGAAGCTCGACTTCAAAGAATTGGAGGAGAGATTTTGTGTTATATATGGTAATCCTCAAAAAAATAGAAAAAAAAGCTGTCAATAAAAAAAAAATAATAATAATTTTGTATTTTAGAAATAATTATAATTATTTTTACGTTATTTAGCAGTTAAGTCTATTAATCCATATAATCGAGGAAAAAGATATGAAAGAGAAAAGAAAAACCAACATAGATATCAATAAAAAAGAGCAATTTCTTTATGAAGGAATAATTGTGGAACCGATCAAAGATATCTTTTTTTTTATCTTAAAAATCAAACCGTTGTGAGTTATCTAAATGAAAGAGAGCAATTTCTTTCTAAAGGACTTGTAACCCATCAAAGATATCATGTTCCACATACGTCTGCATCATAATAGTCAAATCGTTGTGGGTTTTCGATCTTTCAATATGTGCCGTAATCGTATACGTGTGTTACTAGGGGATAGAGTCAAGATACAAATAAGTGAATTTGATTCACAAAGAGGGAAAATTTCTTATCGATTTCCCCAAGATAGAAAAAAAAAGACAAATTCTTTGATTGATTCTATTAGAGAAAAACGAGGAATTCGAATTAGTTAGGGTTAAATCAAAATTGAATTGACTCTTTTTGTATAATTGCTATGCTTAGTGTGTGATTCGTTAGTTTTTTTTCTTTCAAAGTTAGAATTGAAAAAATCAACTAATCCTTACTAAAAACTTATTTCATAATAAAAAAAAACTAAAAACCAACCTATTGCTTCGTATTATCAAGATCCTAAGAAACAGTCACTATATGAATAAATCATATATTTGTAGCAACTGAAATCTCATCTTTTTTCTCTAATTCATAGAGAAAAAAGAGGATTATCCAGTGTTTAGTAAAAAAAAAGGATTTTTATAAAAGGAGGGGTGATAGAAAGAAAGAACAAGATATCAATGCTATATGATCCCAATATGTATGGTCTATAAATCATGTGATAAAAGAAAAAGCAGTGTCACAAAGCATCAATAATCAAATATTCAATTCAAAAATACATAAAAAAGAGAAATTTTAATAAAAAAGAATAAAGAGTCCTGAGTTAAGAAAACTAAGGAAATTGACTCAACAACAAATTTTGTTGGAAGCTCCATTGCAGAGTTTAGACCTAACCATGAATAGAGAAGCTATGGGAACGACAGAACCTGTGACTATGTAGAATTCTATTCAAAAAAATTCTAAAAATTCATTAGGTGGGATGGCGGAACAAACTAAGAAAAAATTGAATTTTTTATTCTGAAAGTCATGAATTGAACCGACGAATGAAAGAAAACAATGAAAAAGATAACAGTAAATATTCGCCCGCGGAATACCTAATTTATTTACGAAAAAGAATTTTGACATTATTCAATAATAATCAGGAAAGAAAAGATTCTTTATAAAAGAAAGAAAGAAGCATCATATTCTCTATTCAAATTTCAATATGCATAAAAGAACACACACCTCTGCCTTAATTTATCCTATATAGAAATATATTAATTTATCCTATATAGAAATCTATTAATTCCTTTTTTTTTTTTTGAAAAAATCGAATTTC